CGAAATGCTATGGTTCGTACATATGATTTCCTAATTTATTCAGATGTAATTCGCGAGATCGTGCACCTTTATTTCCTAGTTATAAAGAAAAAACAAAAAAAGTGCAGCTGGTTGGATCCAGCCTATTATTGAAATAAACAACTCGCACACACTCCCTTTCCAAAAAAGATCAATACACCAAGTACTACACTTAGATTTATTGGATTTGTTGCTAAAATATCGGTATTAAATCCGAAACTCCCGGCGGATGGCCAGTGACCCAGGGAGACGAAAGAATCGGTTACATTTTTCATATGATCTCCTCTTATAGATAGGACTAATTGAACAGAGCTTGTATGACTTTGCCCCCTTTTTTATTTGATTGATTTTTTTATCAATTTCCTTATTTCATTTCTCGGTATCAGTATATATTCAATTTTTTAATGATTTAAATTCATATTTTTTTCTTATTTCAATTCAAGTTCCCAATAAGAAAAATAAGAAAAAACTTAATTGGCTTTGTCTTAGTTTTAGGTCCCCCGCCTCATGTCAATTGCGAAATACCAGATTTGTTGCAACGCTTCCTAAAAACAAAAAAGGGGGGGTTCCGTTGGACTAAGAGCGGGAGAAAGCGAGCGGATTCGCTAATTTTCTTTCTGATCCTCAAATTAGTCCTTCCCCTGAAGTCTCAACGAATAATTGAAAGTTATTGCAGGAGTGAAATCTTGATATAATTTGAAAAAACAAGCGACAAGACCCAAGACCGAGGTAATAAAAAAAAAGAATTTCACTCACATTTCTAGGATTAAACTAAACAAAAGGATTTGCAAATAAAAGTGCTAATGCCACGACTAGCCCATAAATTGTTAAAGCTTCCATAAAAGCCAGACTAAGCAATAAAGTACCTCGGATTTTACCCTCTGCCTCCGGTTGTCTCGCGATACCTTCGACGGCTTGTCCCGCAGCAGTACCTTGACCAACTCCAGGTCCAATAGAAGCCAGCCCTACGGCCAATCCAGCAGCAATAACGGAAGCGGCAGAAATCAGTGGATTCATGGTAAGCTCCTCGCACAAAAATAAAGAAATGGTTAATGATACAATCAACCAATGAATTATGAATTTTTATTCCTTCCGTCCATTATTAATCCTAAGATCGAGCCTGTCCTGTCGAAATAACAAAGACCTATGAATTCAAATTAAAGTAATAAGAATGTTGAATCATACGAACTACTTCGCTATCTCGTTTTTCATTCCTATCCATGGAGTTTTTAGAAATCCATACCATAGGATTCTAGTTCTTCCATTTCTTTGATCGGAACCGCATTCCTTTAGTTCAATTCTTCACCCCGTCTCTTCTATATGCTTGCTTTCGTCTGTTTATTTATTCGTCCCAAACGAAACAGAAGGACTTTTATTGGAATCCCCAGCAAAATTCACGGTGTGGTGGGAAAGGAAAAAGATATATGATCCTTCATATATAACTAGTAAATATCTAATATCACATATACATGTGTTTCTTCCATAACGTAAACCAACCATTTACATCTTTTATTCAACCGGATTTTAGAATTATTCGTTGAAACATACATAAGAGTTGGTTTTTGGTTTATAGCCATTACATATACTTAATATACTTACCCCTAACCCATTATTTTATGAAGTTTGTAAATTATTTGTTTCGTTTACTTTTCCTTATCCCGCATGACTACAAACAGACGAATTAATTAGTATGACTCATTACAAATCAATACAATATCAAGATTTGATACACAATTGCGCGCAATTAATCGGAATTTTTGCCAATCGGGGAAACTCAAATGAAATGGGAATAGTTTTTTAGAACATCGTTAATAGCATGTCGTAACCAGATCACATAACAATTCTTAATAAAAAATGCAAATTATGAATTGTCATATTGTGATTAACTGAACAAATCGAAATAGAATATTTATTAGAAGGAAGGGGTATGACATAAATTGGCCAAACGAGAATCCTGGGAAAAGGATCTTTTAGATCTCTTTCCTTTTTTGACTACTTACTACTACTCTAAATCATATATACTCTATTTGTATATATTATGTTCCAAACTAGTTTATCTGAATTGCCCATACGTTGCGGTGGGATAAACTCAAAAAATTCAAAGATAGTCAATGATGCCCCTCCATGGATTCCCCTATATAAGCCGCGGCTAAAGTTGCAAAAATAAGAGCTTGAATACCGCTTGTAAATAATCCAAGGAACATGACAGGTATAGGAACCACTGAAGGTACTAAAGAAACAAGAACAACAACTACTAATTCATCGGCCAATATATTCCCAAAAAGTCGAAAGCTAAGTGATAGGGGTTTTGTGAAATCTTCTAAGATGTTAATAGGTAAAAGGATTGGGGTTGGTTGAATGTATTTACCAAAATAACCCAATCCTTTTTTTGTAAGCCCCGCATAGAAATATGCCACTGACGTAGGTAAAGCTAAAGCAACAGTAGTATTTATATCATTAGTGGGTGCGGCTAACTCCCCATGAGGTAACTGTATGATTTTCCGAGGTAAAAGAGCACCTGACCAGTTAGAAACAAAAATAAATAAGAACATAGTTCCAATAAAGGGAACCCAGGGACCATATTCTTCTCCAATTTGAGTTTTACTCAAGTCTCGAATGAATTCAAGGACATATTCGAAGAAATTTTGACCGCCGGTAGGAATGGTTTGTGGGTTTCGAACAGCTATAGCGGCAGAACCTAGTAAGATAGCCATTACGACCCAAGAAGTAATAAGTACCTGGGCATGTACTTGGAAACTCCCTATTTGCCAATAGAAATGCTGGCCTACTTCCACACCGGATATATCGTATAGCCCTTTTAGTGTGTTGATGGAACATGGTAGAACATTCATATTGACCTCTGACAAAAATAGAACTTAAAAAGTAATTATTTTGATTCAACCATCTCTTTCTTGATTCGCCCACTTGTATATTATATTTCGGATACCAAGTAATTACATAATATTCCCGGCACTTTTTATCTCTTTTTTGATATTCATAATATAATATAGTAACCGATTCCATAAATCTATGGAGTTCCCGAAGTAATTGACTTATCTTATTATTAATCAACGATTTCTTATATAGCTAGAACGACCCTCACGAATTGCAGCTATTAATTTGTTAAGAATGAATCGGATTGACGCTATAGCATCATCATTGGCGGGAATCGAAATATCTGCAAGATCCGGGTCACAATTTGTATCGATTAGACAAATGGTTGGAATGCCCAAAGTGACACATTCTCGAAGAGCCGTATATTCTTCTTGCTGATCAACGATGATTACAATATCGGGCAACCCCGTCATATATTTGATACCACCCAGATATGTTTGCAAGTGAGATAATTGTCTCTTCAACATTGCTGCATCTCTTTTCGGAAGACGGTTGAATCTTCCCGTCTTTTGTTCCGCTCTCAAGTCCCTGAACTTATGGAGTCTCGTTTCCGTAGTGGACCAATTCGTTGACATACCACCGAGCCATTTTTTATTAACATAATGACATCGAGCCTTTATTGCGGACGATGCTACTGAATCTGCTGCTTTATTTTTGGTACCAACTATTAAGAATTGTTTTCCCCTACTTGATGCATCAAAAACTAAATCGCAAGCTTCTGATAAAAAACGCGCAGTTCTAGTAAGATTTGTAATATGAATACCTTTACGTTTTGCAGAGATGTAAGGTGCCATTCTAGGATTCCATTTCCTAGTACCATGACCAAAATGCACCCCCGCTTCCATCATCTCTTCCAAATTTATGTTCCAATATTTTCTTGTCATTTCTCCCCACACTTCTTCTTTTTTTTAAGAGACGAGATACCCTGAAAATAAAAAATTGTTCCGAAGGAACCTTATACCGGAGATTGAACAGGGATACACGGTCCAAGCGATTACTTCCTTTCTATTGGTTATAACCAGACCCGGTAGTTAAAGTTAAGTTCAAAAGATGAATCCGTTCTTAGGAATCAATAAAGCCCATATTGTTCTGATATATCCTGGAAATTCTTTGGAATACAAGAAGAAAAAAATTCTCTGTGGTGGAACAAAATATCTTTCATGCCCCCTTCAAATAGATTCTTATTTTTGATTTCCAACGAAATATTGCGGTGTTGACTTGAACGGTGCACTAATCCTTTGAATCCGGTACCAACAGGTATCATACCCCCCAAAACAACGTTCTCTTTCAGACCCTTCAACCAATCGATACGACCTCGTAGAGCCGCTTTTGCTAAAACGCGAGCGGTTTCTTGAAAACTCGCTTCGGATATAAAACTTTGAGTATTCAGAGACGCCCTCGTTATTCCCAATAAGACGGCTCGGTAACAGATCGCTTCTTCCAACGCACGCCCTGTTCGTTCCGCTCGCAACAATCCAATAAGTTCGCCGGGTGAAAAAACATTAGACATTCCATCTTCTGAAACCAACACTTTTGATGTTATTTGACGTACAATAATTTCGATATGCCTATTATGGATCTGCACTCCCTGTGATCGATAAACCTTTTGAATCTTATTAACCAAAGAGATACGACTTTGCGCTATGGTTAGCTCAGCGCCAATCAGGAATCCCCAAGGAATCCCAAGAATTCCTGTTATACATCCGTTCCAACCCTCCACCCTCCTTTCTAAGTTCATTGATATTGAATCAATCGAACGCACTTCTAACACTTGTTCGACTTTTGGAAGACCCTGCGTTATATCACCAGATCTTGATTTTTCATATATAAATGTAACTAATGTATCCCCTTCATAAAGTATTTCTCCATAATGACCATGAACGGTTGCTCCCGAAGTAGACAAATAGGGCTTAGCAGATCTTATTACTAAAGAGTCAACATGAACAATTAGAACCTGACCAGATTTTAGATGTGGTCCATATTTAGATATAGATACATTTTCACAAAAAAACTGTCCAAGACTTATTATTATTGAGGGTTCTTCACAATAATCCTGATGGAGAAAATACCAATTCCAATTCAATGGA